GGTTTACAGGTTGTACTTTTCCCGTTAGTCCATAAGGATCGGACACCCAGATTCCGGGACCATACAAGCCCGTTACATGAAATGCACCAAAACCAAAGCAAGCCAACCCTGAGAGAAATAAATGAATTCCAAAGATCTTGGGCAAATCCAAAGAAGGTTTTCCTGTACGTTCATCACAAAATATTTCTAGATCCCAATACACCCAATGCCAGATAGCTGCCAAAAAGCATAAGCCAGAAAACACAATATGTGCCCCAGCTACACCTTCGTAACTCCAAATACCCGGATTCGTTACAGTCCCGCCTGTGATACTCCAACCTCCCCATGAATTGGTTATTCCTAAACGAGTCATGAAGGGTATAACGAACATACCCTGTCTCCACATTGGATCAAGAACAGGGTCAGAAGGATCAAAAACCGCTAATTCATACAGAGCCATCGAACCAGCCCAACCAGCAACCAGAGCTGTATGCATTATATGAACCGAAAGCAACCGACCGGGATCATTCAATACAACGGTATGAACACGATACCAAGGCAAACCCATGGAAATACCCCTTTATCAAAGATAAATAGACACTGTGTAACTTTATTGCGTTGGAAAAGAGGAAAAGACTATACTATGACTATCCTATGGACCCCGCTTGCTCTTGTTCAGCGGATTTTTTCAGAACAAGGGTTCAGATTTGTTCTATTCTGTTGGTAATAATGTAACAATTCTGTTCGTAGGAACAAAGAGAAGCAGATTTATTCTATACTCGATAAGTACCAATACGCAACGGGGGTTGATACCTTTTTCTATGAGCGAAAGGGTCCCCATTTATTCATCATTAGAAGGCCCTATTCGTAATAATTTTATTATATTCATTATTCATTCTGCATTTTTTATGACTTTAGGAATTTTTATAGTCTATTTTTATAGTCTATAGAATCTATGTATAAAAGAAATACGATAAAAACCAATACTCAATACTATAATATAAAGCCAATCAAACCCTATTTTTTTTTTTACGTTTCCCCATCAAAGTGAAATTTTCAATTTTAAGTAGGAGATCTTTTCATTTTATGCCTATTGGTGTTCCAAAAGTACCTTTCCGAAATCCCGGAGATGAAGATGCATCGTGGATTGATATATAGTGCGACTTGTCAGATATATTGAGTCATTTGGGATTTCCCCGTTCTCTCCCCCGAGAGAGATAGCCCCCCTTTCACCTAGATAAATTCATGGAATCATCCAAAATTTGGAGCGTGAAAAACAATGAGAACCTTTTGGGGGAAAATTCATATTACTTACTATTATATTCTATTATGGTTGGCTTGGTTGGACTAAAAAAATGAAGTATTCAGGCTCCGTTTAAAAAAAAAAGCCAATCGGTAATATATCGATGATTTTTACTTGTACCATAACTGATTCCTATATTTGGAAATTGAAATAGATCCTCTTTGTCAGGTATCTCAAACTTTAATAACTACTTGGTAGAAGGTATGACATGAATTGAAAAAATAAAGTCATAACAAAAAGAAATGGTAATGGGAGCATTTGTTCTATATATACAAATCAAAATGGGGCGAATCCTTACCCGGAGAAGAGCAGAAACCTAAATAAAAGAAACTCATTCAGGAACAAGAAAATGCCATCGGAATTTGGATGAAATCTCGATGAAACAATACATCAATGAGAAGTTAACTCGATAAGTTTAGTGACCCCTTTTCTTCTTCTTCTAATAGATAGAAAAGCGAAAAATAGAAAACGGAGTTCGTCTTTATTGAAAAATCGAAGAAAATTTCGCTAGACGTCAGAAAAACCTGTTATGAAAAAAAAAGAAAGGGGCTGGAATCTATACATTGATTCTTTTTCACAATTTTTTTGAACCGTATGCGTCAAAAGGCGCATGTACGGTTCCTAAGGGAAACAATTTCCCCTAATCAACCGACTTTATCGCGAACGATTCCTGTTTTTAGTTCAAGAGGTTGATAGTGAGATCTCGAATCAAATTGTTGGTCTTTTGGTATATCTTAATATCGAAGATGATACCAAGGATATTTTTTTGTATATAAACTCTCCCGGGGGAGATGTAATATCTGGAGTAGCTATTTATGATATGATGCAAACTGTGCGGCCAGGTGTCAGTACAATATGCATAGGATTAGCCGCTTCAATGGGATCTTTTATCCTGGCCGGGGGAGCAATTACCAGACGTGCAGCATTCCCTCACGCTTGGCGCCAATGAGGTTTTTATTTGACAAAAAAAAAAGAAGACTATGCCTTCGTTATATGAATATATGAATGTCAATATAATATTAAGTAATAATAGCATGGCACTTCGAATTCGATATTCAATTTTTTTTATTGTTTTTAAAAACAAAAACATTCGATTATGTATCGAGAGAGGAGTATGAACTCAAAGGCATTTCCGATTTTCTCTTATCTATCGGGAGTCCAGTTCAGCGTCACAAACCTTTTTTGTTTTCATGCCAGGGGGTACTTAAGAATATGTAAGTCACGATTTTTTCATTATTTGATCGGATCAAAAAAGAAACTTTGGGATTGCTAGAGACAAAAAAATCATAAATAGAACTATATAAAGCAACGGAGCCATCATAATATTTTTCAACTTCTCCGAAAGGAAGGGTGGCAATTTGATCATTTACCCATCTGGTTCTGATAGATTCTATTTTTTTTCTCTTTCTTCAATGGAAGGGAGGGTTCAGGATCCATTTTATTGTAGAGCCGTATGCAATACCCAAAAGATGCCTGTACGGTTGTTCAATTCTATCGTTTGCCTTCGCTTTTTCATGCGAGCTAGAGGAACATTTTGTTATATCATCAGGGTAATGATCCATCAACCTAGGACTTCTTTTTTTGAGAGTCATGCAGGAGAACTTCTCTTGGAAATGAAAGAAGCGTTGAAACTGCGTGAACGCATCGCAGAGATTTATGCACAAAGAACCGGCAACCCTACCTCGATCATATCCCGAGACATGGACAGAGACGTTTTCTTTTCAGCAAGACAAGCCCGAATTTATGGAATTATTGATGATATAGAGTTCTCAGATGATGAAGAGTTCTTAAGGGGTTGATCTTGTAGGGATTGTATTCATATGGATTTCGTTCAAATATGTGATTTTAGATTTGATCTCCGAGTTGAATATACATTCTATTAAATGGAAATAGAAGGAATTCATCATCAGTCGGTTAGGATCAATCTAAACCAGACCATTATATTATGTATACAATTCAACATGCCAACTATTAAACAACTTATTAGAAATCCAAGACAGCCAATCAGAAATGTCACGAAATCCCCCGCTCTTCGGGGATGTCCTCAGCGTCGAGGAACATGTACTAGGGTGTATGTGCGACTCGTTTAGATTATCAGCTGGCACATAACAAAAGAAAAAAAAAAAAAGAACTTTTCCAGTATAAATGGTCAGTATCTGAGTGAATGGGATAGAATGGAAGAAGGAACTCCACTCATTATTAAACTCTATCATATCCCTCTATTGTGTATAAAGTTTATGGTTTCCATTGGTGCAAATCCAATTACCTCAATTGAAGATGAGAATAAATTCTCCATTGGTAGCAAATGGTTATCCATTAAGCGGAGGAAATCCTATTTAAAAAACATAACGATTAGGCTCCCACTCTGGCAAGAACGGACTAACAGGGCCAGCTACCCCAGCTAACTTTCATACTTAAATACCGTTACTTTATAAGTAGATCTCGTTGTGAAAGACCTATTACTGGAAAATTCATGGGTAGAGCCAAAGAATGTGAACTATACAAGTTCCCAATAACGTTGATTAGTTGATTAAATGAAGTGAAAGGCTCCGGTGTATAGAGAAGACCTCACCGTTTCAGAAGTAACCATAGAAACGAAGGAACCCCACTATTTCTTTATCTAGTTTTATTTATTTATTTTTTTTTTTTACTCTATTTTTTATAGGAAAATAAAATTTCTTATGTCTTTCTTATTCTTGTTTCGTGGTAAAATACCTAAACAAAAAAAGAAAAATCGTGGTTGGGAAGGTTATAGTAGCAAAAGCCATTGGAATTTTTATTTTATACATTGGAGAAATCCGTTTTGTTAGTTTTTGTTAGTTATAGTAATAGAAGACAGAGTAAATAAAAGAATAGCTGAAAGAAAGAAAAAATGAGTTATTCGAAAAAGTTTCATTTATTCCATGACCAGAATTAAACGGGGATATATAGCTCGGAGACGCCGAACAAAAATGCATTTCTTTGCATCAAGTTTTCGAGGGGCTCATTCAAGGCTTACTCGAACTATGACTCAACAGGAAAAAAGAGCTTTGGCTTCAGCTCATCGGGATAGGGATAGGCAAAAGAGAGATTTTCGTCGGTTGTGGATCACTCGGATAAACGCAGTAATTCGCGAAAGAGGAGTATCCTATAGTTATAGTAAATTCATACACGATCTGTACAAGAACCAATTGCTTCTTAACCGTAAAATACTTGCGCAAATAGCTATATCAAATAGGAAATGTCTTTATATGATTTCGAACGAGATCATATAAAAAAAAAGTAGATTGTAAAGAATCCAACGGAATATTTTCAATGGAGTTCCCGGAGAATGAACTCCGGGAAGGTAGAGTAGAAATTACGATGATCAAATCTGATAAAATAGTAAAACACGTTCAATCCAAAAAGATTTCTGATTCATTTTTTTCTTATGACACGATAATCAAATATAGATTCACGGATTTTTCGAGCAAAACACCAATCCGCATTTGAGTTCGGATTGGAATTATGATTCAAGTGAAGTAAGCCTATTTCTTTTTTTTATTTATTTGGAATTTTTCTTTCTTTTGATCTTTATTTTGATTTCTAGCTTTCAAAGCATTAGTTCTAGCGGTCGACTCGCTTATTTGAAATCCTTTCCTTTTAAAGGGTAACAAAGATAAAATACGAGCTTGTTTTATCGCAAGAGTAATTAATCGTTGTTGTTTCAAGGTCAATCTATTCACTCGTCTAGATAATA